ATATAATAATAATAAGTCAAAACAGGACTTATTTTTAATATTAGGCTTTAGGCTCAATTCACTTTAATTAAATATTTATTTGTAATACGACGTTTATTAAATTATACTATATTATATTATAATTATATATATATTTATAATTTGATATATACTTATAATAAAATATAAATAATTAAATAATGTTAATACTAAATCTATCCTCATACTATAGAGGATAGATTTATATATTATAAAATATTTAATATAATATGCATTTATTTTTAATTTATACATATAATAATTATTATAAATTAAATTAAATCATTATATTATAATTATATATATATTTATAATCTAATATATAATTATAATTAAATATAAATAATTAAATAATATTAATACTAAATCTATCCTCATACTATAGAGGATAGATTTATATATTATAAAATATTTAATATAATATGCATTTATTTTTAATTTTAAAGTTGTAATTTGAATCTTACTTTGCATATTCATTAGTGATCTTTATTTTAATAATTAATATTTGTTTCCTTTTTTTTATTTAAGGTAAAAAAAAAAGAAAACAAATATTATATATTCTTGTTTTACTATTTAATTATTATTTAAAGGTAAATTGATGTTAATTTTCAAATTTAGTAATCCCCTAATTACTAATAATTTATCTTAATTGGTAATCCCCTAATTACTAATAATTAGTATAATTTATAAATCATTTTTTCATTATTTCATAATTTAAGGTAATCTATAATTTAGTATACTCTTATTCTTTTTATATTAAGATTGTATACGACAATAATTTCTTACCCCCCTCTAATTAGTTATATTCTTGTTTTACTATTTAATTATTATTTAAAGGTAAATTGATGTTAATTTTCAAATTTAGTAATCCCCTAATTACTAATAATTTATCTTAATTGGTAATCCCCTAATTACTAATAATTAGTATAATTTATAAATCATTTTTTCATTATTTCATAATTTAAGGTAATCTATAATTTAGTATACTCTTATTCTTTTTATATTAAGATTGTATACGACAATAATTTCTTACCCCCCTCTAATTAGTTATATTCTTGTTTTACTATTTAATTATTATTTAAGTTTGATTCTGGCTTTAGGTCTTAATTGTTTGGATAATTTATATATATATATTAATTTAATTTATTTTTCTATAGTAATTAAAATTTTTAAATTTAAGAAGTTAAGTTAAGTGATTCATTTAAGGTTGATTAATTTTGTGCCAGCATTCGCGGTTAGACAATTATTCCTAAATTAAGTTTTTAAGTTTAAATTAATTTTTTAATTTGATTAATGTTTTGTTTTACTTAGGTGGAATTTGTAATTTTTATATTATCTTTTTTAATTGATTATAATTTTAGGTAAAATAATAGGATTAGATACCCTAGTATTCTATTTTAAATACAAAACTAGAATAAAAGTAGATATGTTTTTCATAACTCAAAGAATTTGGCGGCTAACTTTAATCAGAGGAACCTGTATATTAATTGATAAACCACGATAGTTTATACCTTTTATTTATTTATATACCTCTATTTTTAGAATGTTTTAAAAGAATTAATTTTCTTTTAGATTTAACTTTAATTTTAGGTCAAGGTGTAGTTTTTAAAAGTGCTTATATGGGTTACTTTAGTTTAAATTATAAATTTTTTTTCTCATGAAAATATTAGGAATACTTAAGGATTTGATAGTAATTTTAATTAATTAATTATTTTGAATTTTATATAAGTTAGTGTACATATTGCCCGTCACTCCTATTTTGGGATAAGTCGTAACAAAGTAATTTTACCGGAAGGTAAGGTTAGACTATCAAGATGTAGCTTATATTAAAGTGATTTATTTACATTAATTCGAAGATTAACATTCATTTTGATTAATTAGTTTTTATATTTTATATAGGTTTTTTTATTAATTATGGACTTTTAGTATATTCTGAATTAATTGTTATTATAAACTGATAAGGATATAATTATATATTGTAAAATTATGATAATGAACCTTTTGTATCAGGGTTAATTTATTAAAAAATTTAAATTTATTTCCCGAAGTAAACAGATTTAATTTTTTTAATTTTTTAATGTTTCATAATTAAATATAAAATTTATTTAGTAATTATAAGTTATTCGTTGTTTATTTATATCTGGTTAATTAATATTAAGTTTAATTTGAGTTATTTTTTATAATTTATTAAATAGGGGATAATCTCTATTTTTTTTTAAAATTTAATTTTATTAATTTTTATTATGAATTAAATTATTATTTTAGTTTTTAATTAATTTAAATTGTTTCCTATAATTATTTATTATTTAATATAATATTAATTTTATTTATTTAATTTAATTTTATTTTAAATGTTGATTAAATTAGTATAATTTAGAATTATTATTTAATGAATTCGACAAATATTATTTCCAAATGTTTATCAAAAACATTTCTTTTAGTTTAAATTTAAAAGTATTTTCTGCTCAATGATTAATTTTAAATAGCTGCAGTATCTTGACTGTACAAAGGTAGCATAATAATTAGTCTCTTAATTGGAGTCTGGTATGAATGAATTAATGAGAATTATTTTTTATTAATTTTATTTTTAAAATTTAATTTGTAAGTGAAAAAGCTTACTTAAATTTTTGGGACGAAAAGACCCTATAGAACTTGATTTATTAATTAAATTATATTTTATTTGGATTATATTTGATATTTTTTTCTAATATTTTTAATTGGGGTGATTTTTAAATTAAACTTTAATTTTGATGCTCATAAATTAAGTGATTATTTTGATCCATTATTATGATTATAAGATATAGTTACCTTAGGGATAACAGCGTTATTTTAATGGTAAGTTCATATTTATATTAAAGTTTGCGACCTCGATGTTGAATTAAGATAATTCTAGGGGGTAGATTTTCTAGTTTATAAGTCTGTTCGACTTTTAATTTCTTACATGATTTGAGTTCAAACCGGTGTGAGCCAGGTTGGTTTCTATCTTAAAATTATTTTATTATTCTAGTACGAGAGGACCGTTTAATACAATTTTTAATTGTTATTTTTGACAATTAGTTTGGCAGAATATTGCATTAAATTTAGAATTTAATTATATGTATTTTTACATATCTAATAATAAGAGTTATGAGTTTTTTTTTTTTGATTTTAATGGTATTGATTTCTGTGGGGTTCTTTACTCTTCTTGAGCGAAAAGTTTTAGGTTATATTCAATTACGTAAAGGACCCAATAGGCTGGGGTTTTTAGGTTTATTACAGCCTTTTAGAGATGGTATGAAGTTGTTTCTAAGGGAGTATATCTTTCCTATAAATTCTAATCAACTTATTTATTTTCTTTGCCCGATCTACGGATTAATTCAATCTCTTTTTATTTGATTTATTTATCCTTTTTGTTTTAATTGTATTAATTTAAATTTTGGTTTACTATTTTTTTTAGTTTGCTCTTCATTAAGTGTTTATGGAATTATAATTTGTGGTTGGTCTTCAAATAGAGTCTATTCTATTCTTGGGTGTATTCGTAGAATTTCTCAAGCTATTTCTTATGAAGTTTCATTATCTTTATTTTTATTATGCTACTTCTTATTAATTGATAGATATAATTTTATTTATTATAATATTTATCAAGATTTAATTTGATTCATTTTTATTTCTTTACCTATTTTTTTTTGTTGAGTTTCTTGTTGTATAGCTGAAACTAATCGTAGACCTTTTGATTTTTCAGAAGGGGAAAGAGAGTTAGTTTCTGGATTTAATATTGAGTATGGTTCTGGAGGGTTTGCTTTTCTTTTTATTGCTGAGTATTCAAGAATTATTTTTATAAGTTTAATTACTTGCTTAATTTTTTTAGGAGGAAATTATTATTCTTTTTTTTTTTATCTTGAAGTTATTTTTGTTTGTTTTTGTTTTATTTGAGTTCGTGGGTGCCTACCTCGTTATCGGTATGATAAGTTGATGTATTTAGCTTGGAAAGTATATTTACCTTTATCTATAAATTATTTATTTTTTTTTAGCCTTTTAAGGCTGTTATTTGTTTATCATTTTTTTTTGTTAAGTTAATAAATAATTCTATTCTATATTTTCAAAATATAAGTTTTAATTTTAAACTAATTAACTTAATTAATAAGTTTATCTCATATTTTCACTAAAATAGGGTCAATAACAAAATATCTAAAATATGATAGAGTTAGTATAATTCTTGAGTTAATAAAAGGTGGTTCTACAGGTTGTGACCCAATTCAAGTTAATAATATAAAATTAGTAATGAATCATCAGTATGTGAGTTGTCTTATAGGGTAGAATGCTAATCTCTTAAATTTTATATTTATGGACATGGGTAAGATAATTAAAATTAAAATTGATATTAATAGTGCTAAAACCCCCCCTAACTTATTAGGAATGGATCGTAGAATGGCATAAGCAAAGAGGAAATATCATTCTGGTTGAATATGAACTGGAGTTACTATTGGGTCTGCTGGGGTAAAATTATCTGGATCAGATAATATGAAAGGTTCTATTGTGTTTAGTATCATTAATATTATTATTATAATAATTATTCCTATTAAATCTTTGATTGAATAATATGGGTGGAATGGAATTTTATCAATGTCGGATTTTATTCCAATAGGATTGTTGGACCCTGTCAGGTGTAGTATTATTAAGTGGATTATAACTATTATTGCAATAATAAAAGGGAGGATAAAATGGATAGAAAAGAATCGATTTAGAGTGGGGTTGTCTACCGCAAAACCTCCTCAAATTCATTTAACTAATTCTTGACCTATATAAGGGATAGCTGATAATAAGTTAGTAATAACTGTGGCCCCCCAAAACGACATTTGTCCCCAAGGTAATACATAACCTAAGAAAGCTGTTGCTATAGTTAAAAATATAATTGTTATTCCTGATAACCATGTTTCCTTGAATTTGTAAGATGAATAATAAATCCCTCGTCCAATGTGAAGGTATATACAAATGAAAAATATTGAAGCCCCATTAGCGTGAATAGTTCGAATTAATCAGCCATAATTAACATCTCGTATAATGTGATTAATTCTTGAAAATGCTATCTCTACATTAGGTGTGTAATGTATAGCCAGTAAGATTCCTGATGTAATTTGGATGATAAGACATGTTCCTAGAAGTGATCCAAAATTTCATCAACTTCTTAAGTTTAATGGTGTTGGTAAATAGATAAGAGAATCTCTGAATATTTTTAATAATTTGTTTGATTTTCAACTTGATTTATTCATAAGTATTAGATCGTAATGGTCCTTCAAATATCCTAATAATTTTATTTACTGTAAGTATGGTTATAAGTAAATATAGAATTATTAATATAGTCATTATTATTGATTTTCTGTATATTTTTATTATTGATATTATTTTTGTAGTTATTTTAAATTCCATATTTTCATTGATTTGATAATTAAGTATCAATTCCTCTGTTACGATTAATGTAATTACTACAATTATGGTGATTTTAAGATTTAATTTGAATTTTTCATTTGATGTAATTCTTCTAATATATATGAAGATAATCAATAATCCTCCAATTATAGTAAGGAATGTAATTATAGGAATTCAAGAATTATTATTAATTATATTTATTGTTGTAATAGTTAATAATGTTTGAATTAACAATATAGAACTTATTGAAATAGGTCTATTTATTATTATAGATATGATAGAGTTCATGATTATAATTTTTATTAATGTTGTTTTAATATCAGTAAATATTTTATTGAAAATTTAAGTTTTGGAGATTTAAGATATGTTATTAACATTTTACTGATGTTTTAGGATTAAAAATCATTTTTAATTTACAAAATTACTGTTTTATTTTAAACTATTAAAACTTATGATTAATTTTTGTTTTATTTTAATATTTTTTGGGCTTTTGTCCTTGTCATTAGTTCGTAGGCATGTTTTTTTATGTTTAATTAGATTGGAGTTTATTGTTATTTATTTATTATTAATTATTTATTTATATTGTTTATTATATTCTAGATCGTTATATATCTACATTGTTATACTAACCTTTTATGTTTGTGAAGGTGTTTTGGGCTTAAGTTTGATTTTACTATTGATCCGTTGTCACTCAAATGATTATTTAAGTTCTTTATATATATGATAAGTTATTTATTTTATTTAGTTTTTATAATCCCTTTATTTAAGTATAATTTTTGATATTTGTATCAGTTTTTATATATGTTTTTTGTTTTTTTTTTTTTTTTTTTGGAATTTAATTCTTATTTAGGTTCTATTTCTTATTTGTTTGGGATTGATTTTTTTTCTTATAATTTGGTTATTTTGAGATTTTATATTATTAGTTTGATGAATTTATCTAGATGCAATTTATTAAATATTAATTCTAATTTTTTTTCTTTTTTAAATTATTTAATTGGGTTTTTATTAATTTTAATTTTTAGTTCTTTGAATATATTAATTATATATATTTCATTTGAGTTAATTCTTATTCCGTTGGTTATTTTAATTACTGGCTGAGGGTATCAGTCTGAGCGACTGAGTTCAGGATTATATTTATTTTTTTATACTTTATTTGGGTCTTTACCTTTGTTGTTATTTATTTTATTTTTTTATAATAATTTTTTTACATTGAGTTTTATTTTTAGTTTTCATATTAATTCTGGTTTTATTATTCATTTTATCATAATTATTCCTTTTTTAGTTAAATTCCCTATGTTTATATTTCATTTTTGATTACCTAAGGCACATGTTCAAGCCCCTATTTCTGGTTCTATGATTTTGGCTGGGTTAATATTAAGGATTGGGGGTTATGGTTTAATTCGTTTTGGTTTTATTATTGATTCATTGATTATGGATTATGGTTATATGTGATTTTCTCTAGGTATATTAGGCGCAGTTATTGTAAGAATAATTTGTTTTATTCAGGTTGATATTAAGTGTTTAATTGCTTATTCATCTGTATGTCATATAGGTTTATGTTTGATAGGTTTAGTAACTATAACTAAGTTAGGTGTCATAGGTTCTTTAATTATAATAGTTTCTCATGGGTTGTGTTCTTCAGCATTATTTTGTTTAGCTAATATTTGTTATTTTCGATTAAATTCTCGTAGATTATATTTGTTGAAAGGTATAATTTATTTTATGCCTATAATTTCTTTATTTTGATTTATATTTAGAGCTTTTAATATAGGGTGTCCTCCTAGAATTAATTTTATGAGTGAGGTATTGATTTTTATTAGATCTTTGTGTTATTTTGATTTGAGATGATTCTTTTTGGTTTTAAGATCTTTTTTTAGAGCTTGTTTTAGTTTTTTTATATATAGTTATTCTCAGCATGGTTGTTTCATTAATTTTTATTCTTATTGTTTTGTTTATGTGTCGGAGATCTTATTACTAGTTTGTCATTTGTTCCCTTTGATTAGTTTATTATTTTGATTTAATATGTTTTAATAATCTAAGTAGTTTAATTAAAAATTAAAATTTGTGGATTTTTAGATGCAGGGTTATGCTTTAGATTTTGATTAATTTATATGTTTTTAGATTTATATTTTTAATTTTTTTTTCTTTATTAGTTTTTTATTTAAGTCTTTATTTTATTTTATTTGATCTTTGTTATTTATTTGAATATCAGTTTATATTTATTAATTCTTTAGTTATTTATTATGTATTTATTTTAGATTGAAAATCCATTCTTTTTGTTTCTGTAGTGCTTTTTATTTCATCTATAGTTATTATTTATAGATCTTTTTATATAGGATATAGTTCTTATAGATCTATTCGTTTTATGTATTTGGTTTTATTATTCATTTTTAGAATATTATTAATAATTTTTAGTCCAAATTTAATTAGAATTTTGTTAGGTTGAGACGGACTTGGGTTGGTTTCTTATTGTTTAGTTATTTATTATAGTTCAGTCAGTAGTAATCTATCTGGGATAATTACTTGCTTAACTAATCGTTTAGGTGATATTGGAATATTAATTAGAATTGGTTGACTTATAAGTTATGGTGGTTGGAATTTTTTTTTGAATTTTCATTTTAATAATTCTTTAATTTTTCTACTAGTAATTTCTTGTTTTACTAAAAGAGCCCAAGCCCCCTTCTCCTGCTGACTACCAGCTGCTATAGCAGCTCCTACACCGGTTTCTGCTCTTGTTCACTCATCAACTTTAGTAACTGCCGGGGTTTATTTAATAATTCGTTTTTTTAGAAATTTAGTTTTATTTAATTATTTATTTATATTAATGGGTATTTTTACTATAATTTTTTCCTCATTTTGTGCTAATTTTGAATTTGATTTAAAGAGGATTATTGCTTTTTCCACTTTAAGACAACTTGGTTTAATAGTTATGTCTATTTTTTCTGGTATATTAGATTATTCTTTTTATCATATATTGACTCATGCTATATTTAAATCTTTACTTTTTCTTTGCTCTGGTATTTTTATTTTTTATTACTTAGACAATCAAGATATTCGATATATAGGAGGGTGCTATAAGTTTTTACCTTTGACTTCTAGTTGTTTTAATATTTCTAATTTGGCTTTATGTGGTATTCCTTTTTTATCTGGTTTTTATTCTAGGGATATGATTATAGAAGGTTTAATTAATTCTGGTTTTAATTTAATTTTGATTATTATTTTGTATTTGAGATTAGGTTTAACTTGTTGCTATTCTTTTCGGTTACTTTATTATTCTATATTTAAATCTTTAAATTTTATTCCTCTAAATTTTAATAGGTTAGAATTTAATTTTATAGGTTTTTCAATCATAGTTTTAGGATTTTTTTCAATTATTTTTGGTTGTCTTTTGAATTGATTAATTAATTTAGATATGCTATGATTTTATTTTCCTTTAAAGTTAAAAATGTTTACTTTAATTATAATTATTTTAGGTATTTGATTTGGCTGTGAAATTAATAATTTTAATTATTTGTTAAATAATAGTTATTATTTTTTTAATTCTAATATATGATTTATATTTGGTTATTCAATATTTATAATTCGCTTATTTGTTAATTTTTTTTTTAATTATTATAAGGTTTTGTTCTGAGGTGATTTTTTTTTATCCAAGGGTTCTTATAATATATTAATTTTATTTTCTAATTTAATTCAGTTTTATTTAAATAATAATATTAAAATTTTTATAATTTCTTATTTATTAGTATTACTATTTTTAATTTGTATTTATAGCTTATTAGAGTTTAATATTGAAGATATTAAGGAGAAATTAATTTCTAGGTACAAATTCATTGGTTGATTAACATCTTCTTAATGAAAATAAAATATTTTATTTAAACTAAATGAATAAAGAGTATCACGGAATTTAACCGCATTAAAAGTTAGTTAGCAGCTACTTTTATTCATTTACCCTATTAATTGGATAATAATCAATTTTTCTATTAACAATAGATTGCCTCTTATATTTTGGCTTCAATTAACATAGGAATAATATTTATTATTCTAATCTTAGGTCGAAACTAAATGTAATTTTTACTTCAATGTTTAAAGAAACCTTTAAAGGACTTTTTAATTGCAAATTAAATGTTATAATTAACTATAACTTTAATTTGTTCATTCTAATAATCCGTTGAATCATTCATAATATAAACCTATTAATAGGATTGCAATAAATACTATGAAAGTTGCTATTCAGAATTTAATTATTGATATTTTTATAGTTATAATTATAGGTAAGATAATTACAATTTCTACGTCAAAGATTAAAAAAATAATAGCGGTTGTGAAAAAATGAATTGAAAATGGTACTCGTTTACTAGATAAAGGGTTAAAACCACATTCAAATGGTGATATTTTTTGGTTTTCTAAAATTGATTTTTTTCTTATTATTATTATTATTAGTGTTATAATTAATATTAATGTTATAATTATGATTAATGATTTTATTATAATAATTATTATTCATTTTTTTTAATCTTTTTAATTGGAAGTTAAATGTACTATTTATACTAAATGAATTTATATTAACTACCTCATCAATATATTGTTACATAAAGAAGTAATCAGACCACGTCTACAAAATGTCAATATCATGCTGAGCATTCAAATCCAACGTGATGTTTTTTTGAATAATGCAAACTCATAAGTCGTTTTATTGAAATAAGGATAAAAATAGTTCCTATGATAACGTGTAATCCATGAAGTCCTGTTGTTATAAAGAAGGATGCTCCAAAAATTGAGTCTGAAATTGAGAAGGTTGCTTGAATGTATTCATATATTTGAATAATTGAAAAATAAATTCCCAGTACAATGGTAATTAATATTCTTTTAATGGATTGCGAGTAATTATTAGTTAATAATGATCTGTGAGCTCAAGTTAATGAAATCCCTGATGATAGTAGAATTATAGTATTTAAAAGTGGTACTCTAAGTGGGTTAAAAGATTTAATGTTTATAGGTGGTCAATTTATTCCAATTTCAATTGATGGTGAAAGTCTTCTGTGAAAGAATGCTCAAAAGAATGATGAAAATAGTATTACTTCAGAAACAATAAATAGGATTATTCCTATTTTTATATTTTTAATTACATTAGTTCTATGAAGTCCTTGAAATGTTGATTCTCGAACTATATCTCGTCACCACTGAGTTATGGATAATAAGGTAATTATGGTTCCTATTAATATTAGATAGTAATTTGAATTGTAAATTAAATTAACAATTCCTGAAGCTAGAGTTATAGCTCCTATAGATCTAGTAATTGGTCATGGTCTTTTTTCTACTAAGTGGAAGGGGTGATTATTCATTTAAACTTCTCTTGAGTATAAAGTTGTTAGAACTATTAATACATATGATTGAATTATTGATACTGCTGTTTCAAATAATATTAATGTTATAAAGATTAGTATAAATATAATTGTTATTCCTATTCTGCAATTAGTTCCTAATAATGACATAAGAAGATGACCTGCAATTATATTTGCGGTTAATCGTACTCTTAATGATCCTGGTCGAATTAGGTTTCTGATTGTTTCAATTAACACTATGAATGGTATAAGTAATTTAGGTGTACCTAGTGGTACTATATGAATAAATATGGAATTTGGTGTTTTAATTCACCCATATGTAAAGAATGATAATCATATAGGTAGTGATAATGATAGAGAGAATACTAAGTGTGATGATGCAGTAAAAATGTATGGTAATAATCCTATTATATTATTAATTAGAATTAATATTCCTATACTCAAAAATATTAAGCATGATTTTTTGTAGTTTGAAATTGCTATTAGTTCTGATTTTATTGTATTGATAATTTTTATAGTTATAATTGTTGAGTTATTTATATTTATTCAGTAATTATAATTTATTAATATTATAAATATAATTGATCTTAATCAATTTAATGAAAGAGTTCCAGTACAAGGATCAAATGTTGAGAATAAGTTTATTATCATTTTCAATTTATTTCTTTTTTTATTTTTTTATAATTTTTATTTATAATTATTGAGAAACTAAAATATATTATGGATATGGATATAATAATTATTAAATTAAATGTAAGTATTAATGTTAGTCATCATAACGGGGATATTTGAGGAATAAAGAAATACTTAAATATTCATATTTTTAATTTGACAAATTAATGTTTTAATTAAACTAATTTCTTCATTAAGGGTAATTGCTAATTTACCATAATTTGATTTAAGAGATCAACACTTGCTTTTAAGTATCTTAATGATTGGTTTTTAGTCCATGTTATAAATGATTTAATATTGATTCTTTCTATGACAATGGGTATAAATCTATGATTTGCCCCACAAATTTCTGAACATTGACCGTAGTATAATCCTGGTCGGTTTATTATAAGATTACCCTGATTAATTCGCCCTGGCGAAGCGTCAATTTTAATACCTGCTGATGGTACAGTTCATGAGTGAATTACATCAGATGAGGATGTTAAAATTCGTATTATAATATTATAGGGAATGACTATTCGGTTGTCTACATCTAATAATCGAAATTCTATAGGGTTAGAACTTTTTGTTGGCTTTATATATGATTCAAATTCAATATTATTAAAGTCTGAATATTCGTATGATCAATATCATTGATGTCCAATAATTTTAATGGTAATTAAAGGTTTTATTGATTCCTCAATTAGGTATAGGATTCGCAAGGATGGTATAGCAATAAATACAAGTGTAATAGCTGGGAGAATAGTTCAAATAAATTCGATAGGTTGATTTTCTAAAATTAATCGTCTAGTGTTTTTTTTTACTATAAGTGATAATATTATATATCCCACTATAATAGTGATTATTATAATAATTATTATACCATGATCATGGAATATGATCAGCTGTTCTATAATAGGTGATACTGCGTCTTGTATAGTTTTTGATATTCAAGAGTTTATTTCTAAAGAAATAGTTATATTTATATATGAATCTTAAATTCATCACATTAGTTCTGTCACATTAGAACTTATAAATTATAGGTAATTCATTATAAGAATGTTCTTGAGGAGGTAGTTTTTGTATTCATTCAATTGATGATTGGTTGTTAATTCTAAAAATGACTATTCGTTTAGTAATTATTCTTTCTCAAATAATAATTATTATAATTAATACTCTAATCATTGAGATTAATCTCCCATATGATGAAATTACGTTTCATGATAAGTATAGGTCTGGGTAATCAGAGTATCGTCGAGGTATACCTCTTAGTCCTAAGAAATGTTGAGGAAAAAATGTTATATTAACTCCAATGAATATGGTTGAAAATTGAATTTTAAGTCATTTGTTGTTTATTGTTAATCCTGTAATTAAAGGGAATCAGTGGATAAATCCTGCTATAATAGCAAATACAGCTCCTATTGATAAAACATAATGAAAATGTGCTACTACATAGTAAGTATCATGGAGAATAACATCGATAGATGAATTTGATAGAATAATTCCGGTAAGGCCTCCAATTGTAAATAATAAAATAAAACCCAATGACCATAGTATTGAAATGTCAAAGTTTTTATACACTCCGTGTATTGTTGCTAGTCATCTAAAAACTTTAATGCCAGTTGGTACTGCAATAATTATAGTTGCAGAGGTAAAGTAGGCTCGTGTATCAACATCCATTCCTACTGTAAATATGTGGTGGGCTCATACTACGAATCCTAAAATACCGATAGAGATTATCGCATAAATTATTCCAACGTATCCAAATGATTCATTTTTTCCTCTTTCCTGAATGATAATGTGGGAAATTAGCCCAAATCCTGGGAGAATTAGAATATACACTTCAGGATGACCAAAAAATCAAAATAAATGTTGAAATAGAATTGGATCCCCTCCTCCTGAAGGATCAAAGAATGATGTATTTAGGTTTCGATCTGTTAATAATATTGTAATTGCACCTGCTAAAACTGGGAGTGAAATTAAAAGTAGAAATGCTGTGATTAGTACTGATCATACAAATAAAGGGGTTTGATCTATTTTTATTCCATTAGGTCGTATATTAATTACGGTAGTAATGAAGTTAATTGCACCTAAGATGGATGAAATTCCTGCTAAATGTAATGAAAAAATTGCTATATCAACTCTTGGTGATGAGTGAGCTATGTTGGAGGATAGTGGTGGGTATATAGTTCACCCTGTTCCAGCTCCTAATTCTACAGTTGATCTCGCTAAAATTAAAATTAATGAAGGAGGTAAAAGTCAAAATCTCATGTTGTTAAGTCGGGGGAATGCTATATCAGGAGATCCAATTATTAAAGGTAGTAATCAGTTCCCAAACCCCCCAATTATAATAGGTATAACTATAAAGAAAATTATAATTAAAGCATGTGATGTAACTACAGTATTATAGATTTGATCATTATTTATAAATGGTCCTGGTTGTCTTAATTCTAATCGAATTATTATTCTTAATATTATTCCGATAATTCCAGCTCAAATCCCTAATATTAGATATAGTGTACCAATATCTTTGTGGTTAGTTGAAAATATTCATTTATTCATTGGGATGGCTGAATTTAAGGCGATAAATTGTAAATTTATTCATGAAATCTTATTTCTCCTAGTAACTTGAGTAGTTTATATCAAAATATTAAATTGCAAATTTAGTGAAGCATAAGTCTTAAGTTAGGATTTACAATGAAGGTAATTTAAACTTTGAAGGTTAATAGTTTCTTTAACTTAAAATCCTTAAAAGGATTTCAAGTTAAAAAAGGCAGTTGTAAATAAAATTAATCTTATAACTATAGATGAATAAAACTTAGTTTTAATTATAATTAATCATTTAGGTAAGTCACTGAAAAACATAATTGATAAGAAGATTATTCGTATGTAAAAGAATATGACAATTAATGATGAAATAATAATTATTACTATGATGATATAATTATTAAGTCTGTTTAAATGTTTAAGTACTAAAAATTTTCTGTAAAATGTTAATGTCGGAGGGAACCCTCCTATTGACAATAAAGATATTCAGCATATAATTTTAGTTAAATTTCTATAATTATTAAATATTATTTGATTAATGAAATTAATCTCCATTTTTATAATAATTGAATTGAATATAATTATTGAAATAAAGTATAATCAAAAATAATTCATTCAAATTATATATCTTCCAATGCACGAAATAATTAATGATATATTAAAAATTGAAGAGTATAGAATTAATTTTTTGATTGAATTTTGATTTAGTCCTGAAATAGCCCCTACTATAAGTCCTAATGAAGTAAATAAGGCTAAATTCATATTAATATAAGATAATATTTGAAATGGAATTATTTTTATTAATGTAATGAAAATTAAAATTGAATAGTATTTTATTCCCTCAATAATTGATAAAGCTCATGTATGGAAAGGAGGTATCCCTAATTTCAATATGATAGCTAGTATTAGTATTAATTTATCATCTGATTTTGTTGACATTATAATAACCCCTATTATTATAATTGACGATCTTAATCTTTGAATAATGAAATACTTGATACATGATTCTGAGTTTAATTTATCCTTGGTTGATATAATTGGAATAAAACACATTAATGATAGTTCTAACCCTATTCAAACTGAAAATCAGTTATTTGATCTTATGGAAATAATAACCCCTATTATTATTCCGAAATTAAATATGATTTTTTTATTAATTAAAATTAAAAAGAAGAAAATTAATTCTATATTTAGGTTATGAGCCTACTAGCTTTTCCTTAGCTTATCTTTTTGTAAATTAGTGTATAAGGCATTTAAGTTTTTGATATTTAAGGTTAAGTTTAATTCTTTAATTTACAATAAGAGTAAATTTTACATAATTTATTCTATCAAAATAATCCTTTATTCAGGCATCTTATT